ATTTGTTCGAATAAAATGTTTAGCTAATTCCATGCGTCTAACCAAAAAATCCTTTCTTCTTCTAATTTTTCTATCTTCCCATTCATTTCCAGTGGACCCCTCATCTCCTAATTCCTTCCATTCTACCAATGAATTATCTATAATAATTCGCAAATCTGAATCGGATAATTGTTCTCTGATAGCACCTGCTCCTGTAGAGATTTCTCGATTTCGAAATGTCTCGAAGCCTTGAGTAGTAAAAAAAAGTGGGATGGTGTATTTCCGGGATTGGATTTCATATTCGAATGAACCTCGTAATCGTAAGAAAGTAGGTTTTTTAGATATGGGCCTAGCAAAAGAAAAATCGAGATAGGTTCCTATAGGATTGGATTTCCCCCTTTAAAATCGGACGTGAAGGTTTCCTCTCATCCGGCTCAAGTAGTTACAGCAAAAAAAGGGGTTCTTTCTTATTTTGAAACTTTGTTTTGTTCGATAAAACCCTACCCTACAAAGAGCTACTCCTTACTCAAGTTCCCAGTAAGGACCAACCTTTCATTGATTCATTCTTTTTTTTTTTTTACTTTAAAAAAATTTTCTGAATTACTTATGACAAAATGGAAATGTGAAATTTTTGAGTAGTCTACTTCCCCTCAAATGATGAATCCCCTTAAAGGGGATACTTTGGGACTCGTAAGGGATTTACTTGTCTATATATCATTCCCTTCGACCTTTTAGGTCTCTACTCACCTCGATGGTTATGCCATGATGTCCTTTGAAGTATATATGCGATAAATAGACTCCAGTAACCATGCTATATATATTTGTATTTGCTTGCTTAAAGAGAATCTCTCTCTAAAAGAAATGGAATGGCTAATTCCACGAAAAAGTCTTTTTTTTTTTTTTTTTTCACGAGGTATAACTAGCAATTCCTATTTATCTGTTATAGAATCGACCATGGATCAATTCCCCTTTCATTTGGAAGTATTGAATATACCCATAATTCTGAGTTTCATGTTACTTTTCCCAAAACACATGTCAGAGCCGGGGCATCCCATTCAATCTGATTGGGATGACAGTTTCTCAGTCCGAATCTGTAAAATGAAAATTTTGATCAAATCACACATCGCAGTATACCAGGCCTTCTAATTCTTTAAGGGGTTTATCTAAAAGATTCGCGATATAACTAGGAAGACGTTTCAAATACCACACATGAGTCACTGGACATGCGAGTTTGATGTATCCCATTTGATATCTTCGTATCCTAGAATCAACAAATTCCACCCCGCATTGTTCACAAAATTTCGGGTCTTCTTTTTCAGCTCTGATCACTCGATAATTTCCACAAGCACAAATTCTACTTTTTATGGGTCCAAAGATTCTTTCACAAAACAATCCATCTTTTTCCGGTTTATTGGTTTTATAATGAAAAGTATAGGGTTTTGTCACCTCTCCAACTATCTCTCCATTAGGTAGGATTTTGTTGGCCCAAGCCCTTATTTGTTGAGGAGAAACTGGTCCAATTCGAAGTTGTTGATGTTTATACCGGTCGATCATAGAATAGAAATTCTGATTCATTCAGATCAAGCTTCCTTCCTATTAATCTGGAAGTTCTTCTCAGATACAAGGAAATGATTCAGTTCTAGAGCCAAAGATCGTAGTTCTCGAACGAGCAATCGAAAAGATTCTGGAGCATCCTCGGGGTTAGGTACTGTTCCTCCAACGATTGTAGCACCAAGTACTTCTTGACGAGCTCTAATATGATCAGATTTATAAGTAAGCATCTCTTGTAAAATATGAGCAACACCAAATCCCTCTAGAGCCCAAACTTCCATTTCTCCTACTCGTTGTCCCCCTTGCTTGGCCCTTCCTCTAAGGGGTTGTTGTGTAACAAGTGCGTAATGCCCACTAGAACGTCCATGGATTTTATCATCAACTTGATGAATTAATTTTAGGATATAGGACTTTCCTATTAGAACAGGTTGTTCAAAAGGATCCCCTGTTCTTCCATCAAATATTCTGCTTTTTCCTGGATACTCGGGTTCAAATACCCATGGATTTTTTGTTTGCTTACAGGCTTCATATAATTCAGAAAACACTAGTTTTCTCGAAGCCTCTTGTTCATATCTCTCATCAAAAGGTGCTATTCTATAATGTTTCTTTAGCAGATCCCCCGCTAATCCGAGCGAACATTCAAATATCTGTCCCACATTCATTCGTGAGGGTACTCCTAATGGGTTGAAGACCATATCAACAGGTGTCCCATCTTGCAAATAGGGCATATCTTGTCTAGGCAAAATTTTGGAAATGATACCTTTATTCCCATGTCTTCCAGCTACTTTATCACCTACTTTGATTTCACGTTTCTGTGAAATATATACACGAATCATTTCTGGATTATAACTGGAACCCCCCTTTTTCTGGATCCATCTCACATCAATAACGCGACCCCTTCCACCTATAGGTAGTTTTAGAGAAGTTTCTTTTGCAGTGGATACCTGAATGCCAAGTATGACTCGTAATA